AAAGCAACCGGCCGGGATCATTCAATACAACGGTATGAACACGATACCAAGGCAAACCCATGGAAATACCCCTTTATCAAAGATAAATAGACACTATGTAACTTTATTGCATTGTAAAAGACTGTACTATGACTATTCTATGTACTTCCCTTGTTCAGTGGATTATTTCCGAACGAACAAGGGCTAATATTTGTTCTATTCTGTTGGTAATAAAACAATGAAACAACTCTGTTCGTAGGAACAAAGCTAAGCAGATTTATTCTATACTCGATAAGTACCAATACGCAATGGGGGTTGATACCAATTTCTCTGAACGAATGCGTACATACTTATTCATCGTTCTATTCATAAAAATTTGACTTTAGTCATTCAGTTTTTCTTTATGATTTTTTCTAATCTATGGATAAAATAAATACGACATAAAAACCAATACAATATATATTATATTATAAAGACAATAAAATCATTTTGTTACGTTTCCCCATCAAAGTGAAATACAGTACTTACTTCTTTTTTCTTTCATTTAATGCCTATTGGTGTTCCAAAAGTACCTTTTCGAAGTCCTGGAGAGGAAGATGCATCTTGGATTGACGTATAGTGCGACTTGTCAGACATATTGGGTCATATGGGATTTTTTTCCCGTTTTCTCCCCCGATCGAGATATCCTCTGTTTCGCCCAAGAAAGATTCGGTGAATCATCAGAAATTTGGAGCGTGAAGTTCAATTAGATTTAGATATATTTTAGGGGATTAATATTACATTGCTTCGAATAATTTATGGTTGACTTGGTTGGACTACAAAAAAAAATGAAGTATCCAGGCTCTGTTTAGAAAAAACCAATTGATTGGTAATATATCTACGATTCCTAGTTTTATAATAAATGATTCCTATTTAGCTTATTTGTCAAGCGAGTTAGTGTTACGAAATATTTGGTATTGGTATTAAAGGGTATGAAATACATTCATTACAAGGGGGCAGAAAGTCATAATAAAAAAAAATGGTAATGGAGGCCTTTGTCCTATATGTACAAATAAAACTCGGGCAAATCTTTACCCAGAGTAGAGCATAAACCTAAGAAGCTGAAAGAGACCCAATCAGTAACAAGAAAATACCATCGTGATTTGGATTGAATCTCGATGAAACAATACATCAATGAGAAGTTAATTCAATCAGTTTAGTGATGTTTTTATTATTAGTGATGTTTTTATTATATATATTTAGTCAAAAATCATATCTATTGAAGAAGAAAAAACCTTTCATTAGAAGACAGAAAGAGCCTGTTATGAGAAAAGAAAGAGGACTGGAATCTATACATTGATTCTTTTTTTCGCAATTTTTTTGAACCGTATGCATCAAAAGGTGCATGTACGGTTTCTAAGGGATACACTTGGACCCTAATCAACCGACTTTATCGAGAAAGATTACTTTTTTTAGGCCAAGCGGTTGATAGCGAGATCTCAAATCAACTTATTGGTCTTATGATATATCTCAGTATCGAAGATGATACCAAAGATCTGTATTTGTTTATAAACTCTCCCGGGGGTTGGGTAATACCTGGAGTCGCTATTTATGATACTATGCAATTTGTGCGCCCAGATGTCCACACAATATGCATGGGGTTAGCCGCTTCAATGGGATCTTTTATCCTGGTCGGAGGAGAAATTACCAAACGTTTAGCATTCCCGCACGCTTGGCGCCAATGGGTTTTTTTGAGACAAAAAACAAAAAAGAAGACTATGCCTTCGCCCTATGAAATATGAATAGTAAGTAATAATAGACTATTAAGTAATAGTAGCATGGCACCTCGAATTCGATATGATAAATTTTTGCATTGTCAACAAATTAGATTATGTATCGAGAGGGTAGTATGAAATAAAGGATATTTCCAATTTTCTCTTATTTTATTTATCGGACATCCAGTTCAGCGTCACAAGCTCTTTTGTTTTTGGCTCTTAACACTATTTATATTATGTAAAGAGTAGGAAAAAAACAAGATTTTTACTTATTTTTATTTGATTGGATCAAAAAGAAACTTTGGGATTGCTGAATTACAGACAAAAAAAATAATTAATATATTTGAATTTAAGGCAACGGAGCCATCATAGTATTTTTAACTATTACAAAAAGAAGGGTGGCATTTTGATCATTTGACCATCTGGGTCTAATATATTCGTCTCTTTCTTGAATGGCATGGAGAGGTCAATTTGAGTGTAGAGCCGTATGCATATGCAATGCACAAAAGATGCCCGTACGGTTATTTGATTCTATCTTTTTCTATTCTTTTTTATCTTTCTTTTCTCTTGACTTCATCATCATCCCGCGAGATAGAGGGACTTTTTAGTATGTTATATCATCAGGGTAATGATCCATCAACCTGCCAGTTCGTTTTACGAGGCACAAACGGGAGAATTTATCCTGGAAGCGGAAGAACTGCTAAAACTGCGCGAAACCCTCGCAAGGGTTTATGTACAAAGAACAGGCAAACCCCTATGGGTTGTATCTGAAGACATGGAAAGAGATATTTTTATGTCTGCAACAGAAGCACAAGTTTATGGAATTGTCGATCTTGTAGCGGTTGAATGAAAATAACATGGATTTCACGCAAATCCAAATCTATGTTTTATCTCTGAGTTTATTTAAAGTAATTCACAATCATCCGGTTAGGATCAATCTAAACCAGTCCATTATCTATACAATTCAGTATGCCAACTATTAAACAACTTATTAGAAATACAAGACAGCCAATCAGAAAGGTCACGAAATCCCCCGCTCTTCGGGGATGCCCTCAGCGTCGAGGAACATGTACTCGGGTGTATGCGCGACTCGTTTCGATCATATCATGATCTGGCACAAAAGCCATTTCCAGTATCAACGATCAGTACCAGCGGATAGGATAGAAGCGGAAACTGAATTCACTATTTTAACATTTAACACTATTTTAAAATGAAAAAAATAATAAAATCTATCCTAACCCCCCATTGGATTATGGATGAATTTTATGGTTTCTCTCGGTCCAAATCCAATCAAGATGAGAAGCAATTTTCCATTGGTAACAAACGGTTATCCATTAAGCGGAGGAAAGCTTATTTTATTTTAAATAAAGATTGGGTTCCTACTCTGGCAAGAACGGAATAAGAGGGTCAGCTACCCAGCTAATTTTCATAATTAAATACCGTTACTGTATAGCTAGATCTCGTTGTGAAAGACCTATTACTAGATAATTCATGGGTAGAGCCAAAAAGGATGAACTATACAAGTTACCAATAACGTTGATTCAATGAAGGAAAGGCTCCGGTGTATAGAGAAGACCTCAGCGTTTAAGAAGTCACCATAGAAACGATGGAACCCACTATTTCTTTCTCTTTATCCATTTATAGTTTTTATTTACTCTATTTTTTACACTTATCGCAGAATACAATTTCTTATTTCGCAGTGAAATACCGAAAAAAAAAATCGTGGTTGGGAAGGTTATAGCAGCCAAAGCCAGTGGAATTTTTAGTTTATACATTGGAAACATCCGTTTTGTTATTACTAAATTAGGAAAGGGTAAAAGACTAACTGAAAGAAAAGAAATCAATTAGTTATTCGTCAAAGTTTCATCTATTCAATGACTAGAATTCGACGGGGATATATAGCTCGTAGACGTAGAACAAAAATTCGTTTATTTGCGTCAAGCTTTCGGGGGGCCCATTCAAGACTTACTCGAACTATTACTCAACAGAAAATAAGAGCTTTAGTTTCGGCTCATCGGGATCGGGATAATAAAAAAAGAAATTTTCGTCGTTTGTGGATCATTCGAATAAACGCAGCAATTCGCGAAAGGTTCGTATCCTATAGTTATAGTAGATTAATACATAATCTGCACAAGAGGCAGTTACTTCTTAATCGTAAAATACTTGCACAAATAGCTATATCAAATAGGAATTGTCTTTCCATGATTTCGAATGAGATAATAAAAGAAGTAGATTATAAAAAATCTACCGGAAGAATTTAAACGGAGTTTCCCGGAGTTTCTTCCCCGGGAAGGTAGAATCAAAATTCCTATGATAAAATATGATTAAAGGAGTCAAAATAAATGAACGCATTCAATAAAAAAAAGCTTTCTACGATTTGTTTTTTTCTTACCACACGCTAATCAAATCTAGATCGTCGAAAAAACACTAATCTGCATTTGACTTCAGATTAAAATTATGATGAGTCAAGTGAAGAAAGATTAAGCCTATTTATTTCTGGTTCGAAGACCAGCAGTTCTAGCAATCGACTCGTCAGTTCTTTCAAATTGTTTCTCATTATTCAGAAAGGGTAACAAAGATAAAATACGAGCTTGTTTTATAGCAATAGTTATTAATCGTTGTTGTTTCAAGGTCAATTTATTCACCCGTCTAGATAATATTTTTCCTTGTTCACTAATAAATCGACTAATTAAACTCATGTTTCTATAATCAATTCGATCCCCCGATTGAATCGGGGGCAAACGCCTACGAAAAGATTGCTTGGATTTAAGAAAAGATCGCTTGGATTTATCCATGGTTTGTTTGTTTTTGTTTATTCCGTATCTCGAAAATCCTATTTCCTATTTATTTTATTAATTCTAATTCATTTTAAAGTTAAAGCTACTCTAATTAAAATCGAATTGAGTTATTTTATATCCTCTTCCTTAAAAGGGTACCATAGAGATACTCAGTTCGATCTATTTCTTTATCGTCTCATGAATCGTATCCTTGTAGCAATAAGGACACAATTCTAATCGATTAGCCCTATTGCGCCAGTTCTTTTGAGTAGTATATCTGAAAATGCCCGCTGATATCCTATATAATAACACTTTTTCGAACACAACTGTTACATTCCAAAATCGCCGTTACTCGTACATCTTTACCCTTGGGCATGAATCCTCCTTTACTTTAAACTTTCGATTTTTAGTTACTCATATTTTCGATTCCAAACGAAAGAAAAAACAGAAGTTATTTAAATCCAATTATAACAACTATAGTAAATCAAAGTCATAGTAAAATAATAAGTAATACAAAAATTTCTAAACTCTATTTCAATTGGAATACCTTTTCCTTATATTCTGCGCAGTTTCGATTCTAACCCCATCTCTCTATGATTAATATTCATTTACATTTAATTTCATTCGAGAATTCAAACTTGAGCTCGAGTCTCGCAGCTGTTGAATCCACTTTTATTTTCTTTTTTCTCTTTCCTTCCTTATTCGAAAAAGGTAAAAAAGAGAAAAGAGGAGAGGCGCGGTTAGTCATGGATATTTGATTGTATCTTTAATCTTTAACTATAATGAAAAAAAGGGGAATGTTAACGCATCCGGAAAAAAACGATTAATCTCTATCAACAGACCTGCTAAAGCCCCGAACCAAAGTGTACTTAGTACTGGTGCCACGGAGAGATATGTTTTAAAATCTCGCATTGAAAAACCTCCCTTTTAGTTTTTTTTATTGTAATACAAAAATGTAATACATAAAATGAAAATAAAGATAATGCATATATGATCAGATGCATATGTAGTTAAGGACCGGTTAAAGTTATACACCTAATCCTTAAGTTAAATTAAATTGTACAATGATCCGTTAAATAAGATTCTGTCTTTTCGTAAAATCAAAATCTTAAAACTAAAAAAATATCTTGCTACGCATTTACGAAAAATACAATACTCATTTAGTTTTGTATATGATATTAAATTAAATAATAGGTTAAATGAGACCAAAAAGACTAAAAGGAGAGAAATTTATGTATATCAATGGACGAAATAACAATGTGGAAAATAAGGCAGTAATTCTATACAATGACACTGTAGAACAACGGAAGGGATGTAGCGCAGCTTGGTAGCGCGTTTGTTTTGGGTACAAAATGTCACGGGTTCAAATCCTGTCATCCCTAGTCATTACTGCTCAAAGTAGCAGTAATGGGGGATCACCTAAGATCAATTCAAATTAGACAGAATCTTTCGTTTTTATGATACTATCCATAAATCCCCTTTTTATAGTCTATTCGGATAAAAAAGCGCTCTTAGTTCAGTTCGGTAGAACGTGGGTCTCCAAAACCCGATGTCGTAGGTTCAAATCCTACAGAGCGTGATTGTTTAGTCTTAGGTCAAAATTAGACTGAGCTAGATCTAGATTCATTAATTTGCACAGCAATAGGAATTTGACCTCCTGTGTATTAAAAAAAAAGAAAGGAGGAGGTCAATCAAAAAAAAAAAAAGAGATAATAAGTAATCAAAGGTCTAACTGATCACCACGTCTGTATTGTAAATATGCAGTTACAAATAATCCAGCCAAAGTAATAGGAATTAGACCTAACACGATTCCAAATAGAAAAACTTCAATCATTTCAATTTGTTTGAAAGAAAAAAAAGAATATCTATACCTAAATATTAATACGAATGGATATGAATCTCAATGACCGGCAATTGATAATTGGGACCATACGTAATTATGGAATAAGGAAAATATCACATAAAGATTTCGTTTTATGAATTGCTCATTTCAAATATGAATTTTAAATAAGTCGTATTTTGCTCAACCCAATAAATAGAGCTGAGGTTATAGTTAAAGCTGCTAGTAGAAAACCAAAATAACTAGTTATAGTAAGCATTAAGGAGCTAAATGAAATAGGTTTTTTATACATATCTTTAGAAAGCACTTACCTAAGTTTCCATTTTTGAAAAATAAAAATAGGAGAATACCCCAAAATACCAATTGAAAGAATAAGTTCAATTGAAAGTTTGTTATTTATCTATCATTATAGATGGCACCAAGAAAGAGAAAGTAACAAGTATATAAAATGAAATAAATTCATCATCTGTAACATCTACCCATCCTGGAATTTTAATCAACCAATTCATTAAATACCCTTTTGGTAACCTAACCATACGAGATGCGTCGTATAACTTCATTCAACAATGAATTTTGAAATTAGTAGGGACTAAAATCAACAATAGAAGAAATGATCAAAATCGAAATGATTTTAGAGCGAAGAGTAACCTTAAGAAAATCAAAATAAATAAAACTTTTAACTTGACTTTACGTTTAACTCATTAGATTCAGCAATAGGTTCATTCAGATAATATCTTGAGCAACTGAGAAGAAAAAAAGTTATTAGACAATCATGCAAAAAAAGATTTTTTGGTTCAACCAAGTTCTAAAACGAGTAATTTCGATTATCTTTTATAGAGTTCCCATTTTATTTTTGAATTTCCTATTCGAAAGACCGATGCTTGTAGCTAGATCCTTGGAGCTCCATCGAATACAAGACTGCATCACACTTATTTCTTTAAAATAACAAAAAATTGCAACAAAAAAATTACTTATAACTTATAAAATAAAACTTAAAACTACGAACGCAAATTTCCAAATCTCTCATCTATTTAAAGTATGGAAATATAATAAAGTAGGGTAAGAATATATTGCATTGTAAAAATTTTCTATTGAATGAAACATCATTTTACATCAACAAAGAAAAGTAAAATCAAAAAATCAATTATTT